GATCTAAAGAGATCCATTAACCGAAGTGCAAAAATAGACCCATCAATTAGCGGATTCGGTAGAATTTAGTGATTGCCTTCGGTACCGGTATAAAATAACAGAAAAAGAGGCGAAGGCTTATTTTGCAAACATGAATAGAATGTTTCTAACAGTTTTCATATTTTCTATTTATCCGCATAATCTCAAAAGAAAGATCTTTCTTTGACTTTGATGAAAATTTATCTATTTTTATAGTTAGAATTATAATTAATAATTGGTCGTTCCTATCCAATAATCTACTAGTACCGGCTCGCTATTCACTCAGTTTTTGGGTCATAATCATTATGTAGGAGAGATGGCCGAGTGGTTGAAGGCGTAGCATTGGAACTGCTATGTAGGCTTTTGTTTACCGAGGGTTCGAATCCCTCTCTTTCCGTACCTTCATCTAATTCACTGATCTTACTAACCAAAAGAGTAAAATAGCACTATATAAAATATAAAATTATATTCCAACACAAACCAGTTAGACCTTTCTTTGATATATATATATTTTATTCCTAATTGCTGTGGCACGGAAAATACTGAAAGGAAAAGAGTAGACAAGGAATGAAAACCTCCCTATCGTTCTATGATACCTAAATCGGAGAAAAATACGGATCAAACCCTTATTTATCTTAATCTGAGGTTAATTTACTTCGACGAAAGGTATCAAAATTGTCCGAACCCTTGTGATTTTTTATTTTCTTTTCGTTAGGTTTAGGTCTGGCGCGAATAATATTCTACGACTAGCAATTCATTTATTTTCAAACCAACCCATTCACTATCTATTATTTGATTGACTAATCCTTTATATTGGAATGGTTGAAGAGTCAAATGTTTTGGCATTTCGTCCTGAGAGGATGAATCGAAAGAATTTTGAATCAGAGCTCTAGAGTTTTGTTCATCCCTCGCCGTAATAATATCTCGGGGTTTGCAGCGATAACTTGGTATATCTACTATACGACCATTGACTAAAATATGTCTATGGTTAACCAATTGACGGGCTCCAGGAATAGTCGGAGCCATACCCAATCGAAAAAGGATGTTATCCAAGCGCATTTCAAGTAATTGGAGTAAAACCTGACCTGTTGACCCCTTGGCTTTGCCGGCGATACGAACGTATTTAAGTAATTGTCGTTCTGTAAGACCATAATGAAAACGCAACTTTTGTTTTTCTTCTAGACGAATACGATATTGAGATTTTTTACCGGAACGTGATTGGTTTCTAAGATAACTTCCGGCTCTAGGCCTTTTATTAGTTAGTCCCGGTAAAGCTCCCAGGCGGCGTATTTTTTTGAAACGAGGTCCCCGGTAACGCGACATAAAGACTCCTTATTCTTATTTATATTGAATTCTTATTGATGAAATTTCATTTTACAGAATAAACCTAAACTAAAACTGAACTAAATGATAAATGAAGCGAAGTTTACGGAAGTAGTGTACTTGTACTCTAAAGAATAATTAGATAATTAGATGAATAAATATCCAGACCTTTCTATTCTATATATATATATATTCTATATAAAGAATAAAGATTCTATATAGATAAAAAAATAGATAAAAGGGATTCTTTTCATGGCATAGTTGGAAGTTCCTATAAGATAAAAATTAGATTTTTCAATCTTCTTTGATTTCGGATTTCAAAAAGGCATTCTCAATCATGTACAAACTCGAAGAAAATAAATACAGAAAAGCCGGCTATCGGAATCGAACCGATGACCATCGCATTACAAATGCGATGCTCTAACCTCTGAGCTAAGCAGGCTCACATAAGATAAATTCTACCTGCATAGGGATTCAATAAACTATTGTTATCTTAGCTATTAATTAATATACTTATATTTGCATTCTTAGCGATTCCTATTAGCTAGTCATAATGAATATGACTATAGAAAAAATAGAATATAGAATTGAAAGGAAATATTCAATACTCATACTTACCATAGACCATAGAATATAACGATTAATCTATCGATATATAATTTTAGTTCTTTTTCTCACATCACAATTATATAGCACAATTCTATAGTATAGCATTTACTATTAAAAAATATTCGATTCGATCTATTTTTAGATTAAATCTATTTTCGTTTTTGTTTTCAAATGATATTTGAAAGTCTTTTTATTACACTTCTCTATTTTATTTCATATCATATATATATTTATATTTTTAAATGGAATGATTTGTTCTAAATTTATAAATAATGAGAAATTCTTGCGCTTTGATTCGTAAAGATGGAAGCTCAGACGAAAAAAAGAATCGACCGTTCAAGTATTCCAAATTGCATGGGAAAAACGAGCAGAAGAGAGACATATATACGTGGTATATCTCCATCTATATTGAATTGCAGATACAGAAATGATAGAATCGTTTCTGATTGGACCAAATGCGGGTGCGGGTTTACTATAGAAGATGAAAGAAGATAGCCAAGAAATCAAAGAGGAGAAAAACTTTTTCGAGATAGGAATCAGTATTTAATGA